AACGCTCTTTTCTTGCATATCATTCAAAAAAGCTTCGGATTGGCTAGTATTCCACCAATTAATAACCCACGATTCTAGACTTTTTTTAAATGAGAAAGAGATCCACCAAGGCAAAAATACTATAGATGCAAGATATGGGAGGAGAGTGAATGCTTTCTTTTTTGTCATTTTGAATCTGTGAATTTTTAATGAAACGACTTCATTGCTCAACTCTATCCAATCTTTTATTTTTATGAAATGAAATAACAAGATTAGTTCTATAACAAGAAGGATTACTGAGTTCCTTCCCCAATGCAGAGAAAACACTCATTCTTCGGTTCATTTCAAAATACTTCAATTGGTACGCGCAAGAAATAGGCCAATTCCGCAGCTTTTTGTTCAATTTCTCGCGGAGTCAAATTCTCATCAGTACGAGTCAGTGGAAGGGCCCCCTGTCCTCTAATTTCCATATAAAGTACGGGACGAGGATAAAGACCCTCTTTAACCGCTATTCTAATCGACTGGATATCTCTCATAAGGAATCGAAGAAAGATGCGCCGATTTCTTCCAGGAAATCCCCAACGAAAAATACACACTACTCCTTCTTTTCTATCGAATTGATCATAACCACTGCCTACATTCCACCAAATTGTACACCACAAATAGGAGCTAATGAAGAGACCTGCGATCCCATAGAAAGACATCACGATCCCTTGTGGAAAAAAATGGATTTGCTGAGACGGAAATATGGATATCAGATTTCGACCAAGATAACTAGAAGTTCCCACCAATAGGAATCCTAGTGAACCTAAAAAAAGGATACAGGCCCAGAAGAAATTACTTGTTTTTCGAGACCCCGTTATAAGTTCTATCCATATACGTTCTGATCGCCAGTTCATACTAAATCCAGTTGCATTTTATTGGAAATAACCCCAAAAATTTTGACTTTATGTTTTTATATTTTTGTTCCCGAAGTAACTCTCATCAACTAGCACTATTATGATATGAATCATTTGGAATAATTCAAAGAATCAGTTTGGTAAAAAAGTATAGTATCTCCGCCATAGGATCCCACTATGGATATATACATATAGATATACTGACTTCTGATTTCAGACATCTGCTGATCCTTTTTAAAATAAAATAGCTATAATACTTTTATCCACATATAATGTTTCCGGGCGCATAACAGCGCTTTCACAGGTGTTCGGAAGAAGCCATATCTTGGACTATATTCCAATAAATAGATAACTCTATTAGGATCCAAGTAAAATTCTTGAAATAAATTGATGCGATTTGGTCCCGCCGGATCTAGACAATCTTGTTTTTTTGAACATGAATAGATAAAGAAGCCATTGCAATTGCCGGAAATACTAGGCCTACTAAAGGCACAAAAAAAGAGGGAAAGTTGAAAATTGTCATAGACTATATACCTCGATTTAATATTTGTACCTGTTTTAAAGATATCTTAGGATAAGTATATCGATTATAAGTATATAATAATAGGTACAATAAATATAGAACTATAATAAACTATATAAGTGTACCCCCATTCACCATTCTATTTAGTATTATTGTTCTTTTGTCCTTATCTTCTGATAAAGAACGAAAGAGTTTCTTATAAATTCGCAAAGGATTTTATTCTATTTTATTCTAACGAACCCGATCCAACAATATACATGGATTCCTTGTAAAAATGCGATTCTCGGGGGATTTAGCAAAATCCACGATTTCAATTGTATATTTTCTATATTGAAATTATTCAATATCTATAAAAAATACGTAAGAAGGGAACATCAATTCTTTTCCAAATTTTAAAGAGTTAACTCTTTTATCCTGTTGATAGAGTCTTCCTGATCACTAATCAGGAATATAGGTCGAAAGAAAATAGATCTGAAAAAAAAAGGAACAATCTAAAGTGAATTTTGATTCAAGGGAAATAAATCGTGAAGTTGAAATAACTCACTCAGAACACCTTTTAAAGGATTACGTGGTACGATTGGGTCGAATAAGCCTTTGTCGAATAAATACTCAGCCGATTGGGAACCTTCAGGTACTGTCGTATTCAATGTTTGTTCAATTACTCTTTTGCCTGCAAATGCAATGTAGGCATCGGGTTCGGCAATAATGATATCTCCTAACATACCAAAACTAGCGGTCACTCCACCGGTTGTAGGAGATGTAAGGATTGATACATATAATAACTTTTTGTTTAATTGATAATTATATAAAGCGGACGAAATTTTTGCCATTTGCATTAAACTCAAACTTCCTTCTTGCATGCGCGCTCCTCCGGAAGCACACACTATAATAAGGGGTAGAGATCCATTAGTAGCATATTCGATCAAACGGGTTATTTTTTCACCTACTACGGATCCCATACTTCCCCCCATGAACCGAAAATCCATAATCCCAATTGCTATGGGAATACCATTTAATTGACCTATGCCTGTTTGAACAGCCTCAGTTAACCCCGTCTCTTTTTGATAAGAATAAATACGATCTGTATAGGATTCCTCCT